CAATCCAAAGAATTATAAAAACTTTTATGTAAAAGATTGATAGATGAATTTAACCATTTGGATAATATATCTAAATCGGTTCCTTCTTGATTGAAGGGAATCCCGATGACGCCAACAAAAAGCGTAAATAAAACCAATAGAAGCAGCGGAAATAGCATAGTATTGTCTACTTCATAAGGATAGGATAAAGTCTTTGTACTATCAAAATGGGTAATATTCAGAAAGGGTCGGGTTACATTATCATTAATTCGGCATGTGTTTGTTGACAGAACAGAAGTACCAACATTATTATTGATTGGTAATAAAGTTAATAAACTTAGTTGTTGTTTTTTCGTTTTTGGGCTTTCTTTACCCCATAAAGATATAGAATAGGATAAACTACTTGTTTTTCCACTATAATTTTGAAAGTTAATGTTTAAATGTCCTTCAAAAGTTAGTAAATAGATTCGAAACATATAAAATACAGTTAATCCTGCCGTAGAGCAAGCTAATATTCCAACAATCTGTGAATACAACCAACTATCATTAAGAATTTCGTCTTTGGACCAAAAACACGCAAGAGGTGGAATACCACACAGAGAAAGTGTACCTAAAAAAAAAGCAGTTTTTGTAATTGGGACATATTTTACTAAACCACCCATAAGAACCATATTTTGACTTTTATTTGGAGAATATCCAACAATAGGTTCCATTGAATGAATAATGGATCCAGATCCTAAAAACAATAATGCTTTTGAATAAGCATGAGTAATCAAATGAAACAAAGCCGTTCGATAAGACCCCATACCTAAAGCTAACATCATATATCCCAATTGAGACATTGTAGAATAGGCTAAACTCCGTTTAATATCATTTTGAGCAAGAGCTAAAGTAGCTCCTAATAGTAGTGTTATTATACTGAGAAAAGATATGAAATTCATTATGTACGGTATGACTATGAAAAGGGGAAAAAGACGAGCTACAAGAAAAATTCCCGCTGCCACCATAGTAGCAGCATGAATAAGAGCTGAAATCGGAGTAGGACCCTCCATAGCATCGGGTAACCATACATGAAGGGGAAATTGAGCCGATTTAGCAACTGCACCCGAAAATAATAAGAAGACACAGAAAGTTCCAAATAAAAAATGGACCTCATTAGTAGAAATAAAATTATTGAATATTTCGAACAAGTCTCGAAATTCGAAACTACCTGTTAGCCAATAAAGACCTAAAATTCCTAATAATAAACCAAAATCCCCAATACGATTAGTCACAAATGCTTTTTGGCAAGCATTTGCGGCAAGGGGTCGTGTGAACCAAAAACCTATTAATAGATAAGAGCACATTCCAACTAATTCCCAAAAAAAATAAATTTGTATCAAATTAGAACTGGTAACTAATCCCAACATAGATGCATTGAAAAAACTCATATAAGCAAAAAATCTCAAGTATCCTTGATCATGAAACATATAATTGTCACTATAAATAAGAACTAGAACTCCAATAGTAGTGATTAATATTGACATAATAGAAGTAAGTGGATCGATCAAATAGCCAAACTCTAAAGAAAAATCATTATTGATAGTCCAAGAGGATATATATTGATAAATAGAACTCCTATTTATTAGTTGAATAGATAGATCGGCTGACACAACCATAACTAGACTTAACAAGAAAACACTATAAAAAGACCACATACGTCGAAGATTTTTTGTTGCCGTCGGAAAAAAGATAAGCCCTAGTCCTATTCCCATAGGAACGGGAAGTGGAAGGAGAGGTATGATCCATGCATATTGATATGTATATTCCATAAAAAAAAATTCTTTTAAAATGGTTTCTAATTCACCAGATCCTATCTAATTGTAAAATAAAAGAACAAAAATAAAGAAAAGATAGGTTAAGAACTACAAAATTCTTATTCGGAATTATTCTCATTGTTTCTTCAATACTCAATACTTCATCAAATCAAGAAGTACAAATTGGTCAAATAACAAAAGGAACTTATTTATTTGTAAAACTGGAATACTTATGTAACTGTTTTATTTTAAATAAAAAACAAATAAAAATGAAAAAATTGGGTATATTTTTTCTTTGAACTAGGCTAAGTAATATTAATAGAAAATTTTTTAATAAAATATTAGGAGGTCACAGTTGGGTTCGTAAATTGTTCGATGAATTTGATTCCAGGTATAACTGACTAAAAAACTGCGCTAAAAAATGTGTAAACTTTTTTTTTTTCATTTTAGTAACTTAAACCTACCTTTTCACCTATTCATTTTTCTCCTTAGCAAGATTTTCTGTAATTTTCAGAGACCTATTATTTTTTTTTGAGGTTAGTAGGGTATCATCTATGGCGAGATAGATAATGAAGAAGAATTTGTTTTGAGCAAGAGATGTCTTTCACATCCAACGATATTATTGAAAAATCTCTTAAATTTTGAATGGCAGTTCCAAAAAAACGTACTTCTCTGGCAAAAAAACGTATTCATAAAAGTTTGTGGAAAAAGAAGGGATATTGGGCAGCATTAAAAGCCTTTTCATTAGCTAAATCCATTTCGACTGGTAATTCAAAAAGTTTTTTTGTACCGACACCTAAATAATAAAAGATTCTAATAATTGGAATCAGGCAAATAAAATGTTAATTTAGTGTAGAATATGACTACAAAATTTTTATTATCTAATGTAATACCTAGTAAAAACATACATGGAACTTTTTGACTATTCTATTATGGTATAAAAAATCCTAAAGGAAATATTTTGTTGCGAACTAAAAATTCCCACCTCCGAAATGATAAAACAGACTCTAAATAACCGAGTTGAAACCTTCTATCTGGTGGGGGTTTTTAGTTCCCCCATTGACCCCTTCCTTTCGCACTTTGATTGATTTCCTACGATAGGAGGTAGGTTTTTTTGATTTATTTTTTATAAATACAACAATGAAGAACATAAAAGATCGGAAAAAACCTTACTATTAAGTTCACTAATTTGGGCATTTACTAACAACAGTTTAGAACATTTAATTAACTCATTAACTCTCGACACTTGAATAATAATAGCTTATTATCATTTTAAGTAAGCCGCTATGGTGAAATTGGTAGACACGCTGCTCTTAGGAAGCAGTGCTTGAGCATCTCGGTTCGAATCCGAGTGGCGGCATATTCTCTTCTAAAAGAGATACAATAAGTCCTATAATGAATTCAATTCCGATACCTTATTTTTAAAATGGATATGATATTTTTTACTGTAGAACATATATTAACTCATATTTCTTTTTCTCTTGTTTCAATTGTAATTACAATTTATTTAATAAGCTTAGTTGTCGATGAAATAATAGGACTCTCAAATTCGTCTGAAAGAGGTCTAATAGCAATTTTTTTCTGTCTAACAGGATTATTACTTATTCGTTGGATTTATTCACAACATTTTCCATTAAGTGATTTATGTGAATCATTAATTTTCCTTGCGTGGAGTTTCTCCATTATTCATATGTTTCCATATTTAAAAAAAAAAAAATTACGCGTAATAACTGCACCGAGTGCTATTTTTACTCAAGCATTTGCCACTTCGAGTCTGTTAACTAAAATGCATCAATCCACAGTATTAGTACCTGCTCTTCAATCCCAGTGGTTAATGATGCATGTAAGTATGATGTTATTGGGTTATGCAGCTCTTTTATGTGGATCATTATTATCGGTATCTCTTCTAGTCGTTACATTTAGAAAAGATATCAAAATTTTTGCTAACAGCCATTTTTTTTTTACTGAGTTATTTTACTTTGGTCAGATTCAATATATGAATAAAAGAAGGAATGTTTTACAAAGCACCTCGTTTGATTCTGCTAAAAATTTTTATCGATCCCAATTGATTCAACAATTGGATCATTGGAGTTATCGTGTTATTAGTCTAGGGTTTCTCTTTTTAACTATGGGGATTCTTTCCGGAGCAGTATGGGCTAATGAGGCCTGGGGATCGTATTGGAATTGGGACCCAAAAGAAACTTGGGCCTTTATTACGTGGACTATATTCGCGATTTATTTACATACTCGAACAAATACAAATATAAAAGTTGCAAATTCTGCAATTGTAGCTTCTATGGGCTTTATTATAATTTGGATATGCTATTTTGGGGTCAATCTGTTAGGAATAGGGCTACATAGTTATGGTTCATTTCAATTAACATCTACTTGAATAAAAAAAGGTCTACCAATTAGAGATATAAAATGGGGTAGATAAAAAAATCTAAGAAATCTTAGTTGCAGTCGTCAAGAGCCGTTTGAATCAATAGAATACTTGATTCAAATGGCTCTCAGAAAAGCTAAATATATCCAGTTCTAATTCGGTTTCTATTAATGAGTTAAGTTAATGTCAACAGTGGATCTTTTTTATTGTATAATGTAACGCACAATAAAATATATATAGATTTTTTTACAAAACTTATCTATAAAAATATTTCCATAAAATACTTTGAACCTTATCAACTGATAATGAAAAAACGAAATCCGGGTAAATACCAATACTTATTATAGGTAAAAAGATGGAAATGCAAACAAATAATTCTCGTGGTCCCGCATCAAAAAAATATGAATTTGGAACATTAAATAGCTTGTATCCATAGAACATTTGGCGTAACATAGATAATAAATAAATAGGAGTTAATATCATCCCTAGTGCCATTACACAAGTAATTAGTATTTTTGTCATTAAAAGATATTTTTGACTAGTAATTAGTCCAAAAAATACTATAAATTCCGCAACAAAACCACTCATGCCCGGTAATGCAAGTGAAGCCATTGATAATATACTGAACATCGTGAATATTTTGGGCATTAAGATAGCTATCCCACCCATTTCATCGAGATAAACAACACGTATTCGATCATAACTCGTTCCTGCCAAGAAAAAAAGCCCAGTACCAATAAAACCATGAGAGATTATTTGTAAAAGAGCTCCGTTAAGACCCGTATCAGTAATAGAACCGATTCCTATAATTATGAAACCCATATGCGATACAGAAGAATAGGCTATTCGTTTTTTTAAATTCCGTTGGCTAAGAGATGTTAAAGCTGCATAGATTATTTGGAGTGTACCTATTAGTATTAACCAGGGAGAAAATATCGAATGAGCGCGGGGTAATAATTCCATATTGATCCGAACCAACCCATACGCTCCCATTTTTAATAAAATCCCAGCTAACAGCATACAAGTACTGTAATGTGCTTCCCCGTGGGTATCTGGTAACCAGGTATGTAGGGGTAGAATCGGTAATTTAACAGCAAAAGCAATAAGAAATAAAATATAGAATATTATTTCCAATCCCACAGGATAGGATTGATTAGCTAATATTTCAAAATTTAATGTTGGTTCCACGGAACTATATAAACCAATACCCAGAACTCCCATTAACAGAAAAATGGAACCTCCCGCAGTGTACAAAATAAATTTGGTAGCTGAGTATAGACGTTTCTTTCCTCCCCATAATGATACAAGTAAATAAACAGGAATTAATTCTAACTCCCACATGATGAAAAAAAGTAAAAGGTCTCGGGAAGAAAATGATCCTATTTGGCCACTATACATTGCTAACATCAAGAAATGAAAAAATCGTGAATCGCGAGTAACCGGCCAAGCCGCTAAAGTAGCTAAAGTAGTAATAAATCCTGTTAATAAAATGGGTCCTATAGAAAGTCCATCTATTCCTAATCTCCAGTAAAAAGAAAAAAAACGTATCCATTTATACTCCTCTGCGAGTTGTATTAAAGGGTCGTCGAATCGGAAATGATAACGGAATGCATAGGTCATTAGAAGGAGCTCTAAGATACATATACATATAGTGTACCACCTTATTATTTTATTGCCTTTTTGAGGGAGAAAGAAAATTAAAGAACCGGCCGATATCGGAAAAGATACAATTAGTGTTAACCAAGGAAAAAAGTTCATGGTAAAGATAAGATACACTTAGACCATAAAAAACCCGTACTAAAAAAAAAAAGAAATGGAAACTATATATTATTTTAAGCACGGGTTTTTGTCGGTAAAAAAATGGATTAGTGCTTTTTTTTTGAACGTATCAATAAGCTAGACCCATGCTACGAGTTGTTTCATGCCATAAATAAACCCGAACACTCAAGAAATCCGTTGGACAGGCAGATTCACATCGTTTACAACCAACACAGTCTTCTGTTCTTGGAGCAGAGGCTATTTGTTTAGCTTTACACCCGTCCCACGGTATCATTTCTAATACATCTGTGGGGCAGGCTCGAACACATTGAGTACATCCTATACATGTATCATAAATTTTTACTGAATGTGACATTGAATCTCTAAATTTTTGAACGTCATAAATTTTCGATCTAATAAACTTGTACATGAATCATGTATTTAGCTATCAGATGAATCAATGATTTACCAAAATTTTGATACAAAAATGATTTATGGATCAGCTTATGCGAAAGCGTCAAGATACTTTTATTTAGTACATCTTCGTAAACAGGGATATGAATCCATATTTAATATCATACATACTAATTGGACTTACTGAATAATAATTTTTTTATTTGAAACGATTCAATTTTTAAAATGTATATTATTTATTCAACAAATTTGATTGATTAGTGCGAGTTGATTTTCTATTACGATAAATTGACGAAATAATTGCTAGTCCAATAGCTGCTTCAGCGGCTGCAATAGCTATGACAAAAATTGAGAAAATATCTCCTACTAATTGGCGGCTATCGAAAAAATCGGAAAATGTTACGAAGTTTATATTAACTGCATTTAAGATAAGTTCAAGACACATAAGGGCTCTAACCATATTCCGGCTCGTGATCAATCCATAGATACCGATAGAAAATAAATAGGCACTCAAAACAAGTACATATTCGAGCATCATTGACCAACTCCTTATCAATCTTGATTCATTTCAATATCAACAACAACTCAATTTATTCTATTGACTAGAATCTAAAAAGCAAGGAAGAAGTACAAAGACCTATAGTGCTAATATTAAGAATAGGTATTAGATTGAATTAAAAGGATTTATTAGCTATGAACGTTTGAAAGCTTTATTACTGACGAGCTACCGCAATTGCACCTATCAAAGCAACTAAAAGAATTATTGAAATAAGTTCAAATGGAAGAAAAAAATCTGTTGATAAATGAATCCCAATTTGTTGACTATTACTTATCAAATCTTGTTCTACGATATGATTTGATCTTGTAGTCCAAATAATCCCGTACCATGACGTATCTAAAATAGTAGTAATTAGTGAAACAAAAATACTTGTACAAACTACTGAAGTAACTCCATCTCCAACAGTCCAAAACTGGAAATCTTTGTAGTGTTCTGACCCATTAATAAACATCACAGCAAATATGATTAAAACATTTATAGCTCCCACATAAATAAGAAGTTGGGCAGCAGCTACAAAATGGGAATTTGATAAAATATAGAATAAGGATATACAAACAAGAACTAATCCTAATGAAAAGGCGGAATAAATTGCATTAGTAAATAATACTACTCCTAGCCCTCCTAATATAAGACCTGATCCTAGAAAGATTAACAAAAAATCATGTATTGGTCCCAGTAAATCCATTATATATAATATAAAATAAGAAATAAAAAATAGAAATGTTTCGTGCCCTTATTGATCAGACCAGGAAAAAGGACAAGTATCCGGGATATTTTTAATTGAAAGAATAGATGTCTATTAATATAGGTTCAATAATTGCGCCAATCTCATTATTTTTGAGGTTCAACTTGGTAGTTAAAAAAAAATTCTTTTAGTTTAGATCAAAAGAGTACATTCTTAATTCGAATTTTTTTTTTTCAAAAGATAAAACGGGGTTTAGCCATTTTTTATTTGAGGCGTATTTAAAATTGTTCGAATTGTGTAATCGTCAATTAATGCCAATGGTAAACGACCCAAAGCAATTTGATTATAATTCAATTCGTGACGATCATACGTAGAAAGCTCATATTCTTCAGTCATTGATAAACAATTTGTGGGGCAATACTCAATGCAATTACCACAAAATATACAGATTCCAAAATCAATACTGTAATTAAGCAATTGTTTTTTTCGGATCCTAGTTTGTAGTTTCCAATCAACAACAGGTAAATTTATAGGGCATACGCGGACACATACTTCACAAGCAATACATTTATCAAATTCAAAGTGAATTCGACCGCGGAAACGTTCTGATGGAATCAATTTTTCATAGGGATATTGAATCGTTACAGGTAAACGATTTGCGTGGGATAAAGTAATCATAAAACCTTGACCGATGTACCTTGCAGCTCGTACTGTTTGTTGACCATAATTGATGAACCCAGTTACCATAGGGAACATATCGTGAATAGTTATGAATAATTTGATGATTGTTTCCTTCTCTTGTTTGAGATAAGTCTAAGTATAGACTCGCGTGGTTAGAGTGAAAGGAGTTGCAAGGAGGTTGTTAATAATAAATTACCGAGAGAAATAGGTAAAAGAAATTTCCATCCAAGATTTAATAATTGGTCCATTCTGAACCGAGGTAAAGTCCATCTTGTTGTAATAGGAATGAACAAAAACAAATAAGTTTTAACTAATGTAATCAAAATACTAATGATTGTTCCAAAGACAACGCCTGCTTTTTCAAAAAGTTTCGGACTTAATATATATGGAATAGAGAGATTCCAACCCCCCAAGTAAAGAACTATTACAAAAAATGAGGAAACTAATAGATTTAGATAGGACGCAACAAAAAATAACCCAAATTTAATACCGGAATATTCTGTTTGATAACCTGCTACTAATTCTTCTTCTGCTTCTGGTAAATCGAAGGGTAACCTCTCGCATTCTGCTAGGGACGAAATTAGAAAAACCATAAACCCTATAGGTTGACGCCACAAATTCCATCCCCAAAAACCATATTTTGACTGTGCTTCAACTATATCAACTGTACTTGAACTATTAGATAATCATAGTCGGTGATAACATTACTGTTACTATCGCTATTACAGAACCGTACATGAGATTTTCACCTCATACGGCTCCTCGAGGAACCTAAATAAATTTAAGGACTAGGTTAGTATTATTTAACGTAATATACTTATGCTAGATAGAGTCAAAATATATTCAAAAGCCCCGAATTAGTCCAATGTAATTCCGTCTGCTATACAAAGAGTATTTCTGAATTAATCTCATCCTTTACTTTCATTTTAAAATTTCAATATTTTTTGAGTAATAACTTAATCCGTCAATAAAATACTCCTATTAGTAATATCTATAACTTAACTATTTCAACCCAGCATTTTCGATTACGAAAAAATTTACATAATTAAATCTTAAAAAAGATCGCTCGTTTGTATTGGAATTGCATTCTTTCTATTTTGTTCGCTCCTATTCTTCTTTTTCTTCTTTCTCAAGGAAAAAGGGGGGTCTTTTCAAAAAGGATTCTTTCGTTCCTGATAGTTTTTTTCAGTGGATAGGGACCTACTCTGGATCGGAATCGTGGGAAGTACTACTGGATCATTTCTACCAACTTAAAGCCCCAATGAGTGTTCCTTTTATGCGTAAATGCTTGTTTGTATAATTTGCATAATCTCTATTACTAATCCTTTGTGTACCTTTGTATTTCTAACCACCCACTCAGTTTTTATCAACTCCCTATTATGGTAATACATACAAACGATAGTGAAAAACTCATAAAGTTTATTGTTGTTTTAAACCCGCTTCAAATCAGGATGATCGATCAACCGATTTTGGGATAAACATTGTAAATTGTTTATATTTTTTTCTGTTTACTCCTTATACATAGGAAATGAGGCTTACTATTTTTACTGCAAATTTCTAAGCTGTTTTTTTTTCACTCATAGAACTATCTGATTGTGTTCATCAGTCGGGTTAATGAATAAAAACATGAAGCGATTTCTTTCTAACGAAAAGAAAAATAGGGAAAATGTTTTAACGACTCGCACGTAGAGATATTGATAACACGCATAGAGTTAATGGTATTTCATAACTAATCGATTGAGCAGCAGCCCGCAAACCACCTAAAAAAGAATATTTATTATTTGATCCATATCCTGACATAAGAAGTCCAATCGGAGAAATACTTGAAACGGCAATCCATAAAAAAACACCAATATTTAGGTCGGCTAGAACAAGATGATAGCCAAAAGGAATTACTGAATAACTTAATAGAATTGATATGACTGCTATCGCTGGTCCTAGGTTAAATAAAGAAATATCGCCTCTAGATGGAAGAAGGTTTTCTTTTAAAAGAAGTTTTGTACCATCTGCTAAAGCTTGTAGAATTCCAAAAGGTCCAGCATATTCTGGTCCAATACGTTGTTGTAACCCCGCCGCTATTTCTCTTTCTAACCACACAATTACTAGTACACCTATTGTGATTCCCACTATAACAGTCAAAATCGGGATAAACATCCATATGATCTCATACACCTCGTTTAAGGATTCCCATTTTGAAAACCCGGTGATATCTTGTACTTCTGTTGTATCAATTATCATTTCACCGATCAACTTCTCCCATAATGATATCTATACTACCTAGTATCGTCATAATATCAGCCAATTTCATTCTTTTAACTAACTGAGGAAGAATTTGCAAATTGATAAAACCCGGCGGACGAATTTTCCATCTCCAAGGAAAGATTTTCCCGTCGCCTAGTAGAAAAATTCCCAATTCGCCCTTTGGGGCTTCGACTCTCGCATAAAGTTCTTGTTTCGACAATTCAAAAGTAGGAGAGGTTTTTTTACTAATGAAGCGATATTCAAAATCATTCCATTGGGAATCGCGTACTTTATCAAAACATCGTATTTCTAAGTTTTCATAAGGTCCTCCCGGAATTCCTTCCAAAGCTTGTTGAATAATTTTGATAGATTCCTCAATTTCACTGATCCTTACTAAATAGCGAGCTAACGAATCTCCTTCTTTTTGCCATTGGACTTCCCAATCAAATTCGTCATAACACTCATAATGATCAACTTTACGAAGATCCCATTCTATTCCGGAAGCTCGCAGCATTGGGCCCGACAAACCCCAATTTACTGCATCTTCTCCACTCACAATTCCTACTCCCTCAACACGTTCTAAAAAAATGGGATTGCGTGTAATAAGTTTTTGATATTCCGCAATTCCGGTTAAAAAATAGTCACAGAAATCACTGCATTTATCTATCCATCCATGCGGTAAATCAGCGGCAACTCCGCCGATACGAAAAAAATTATGCATTAATCTCATACCGGTAGCAGCTTCGAACAGATCATAGACTAATTCTCGTTCTCGGAAAATGTAAAAAAAGGGAGTTTGCGCACCAATATCTGCCATAAAAGGGCCGAGCCATAATAAATGGGAAGCTATACGGCTTAATTCTAACATAATTACTCTTATATAACTGGCCCGTTTAGGTACTTGAATATTTCCTAACTGTTCCGGTGCATTTACGGTTATGGCCTCAGTGAACATAGTAGCTAAATAATCCCAACGAGTTACATAAGGTAAATATTGTATAATTGTTCTATTTTCTGCAAGTTTTTCCATCCCTCTGTGTAAATACCCCAATATTGGTTCACAGTCAACAACATCTTCACCATCTAGAGTAATGATGAGTCGAAGAACGCCGTGCATTGATGGGTGTTGAGGGCCCATATTTACTATCATAAGCTCATTTCGTAGAATTGGTACATTCATAGGTTGTTCCTTGATTCAGTTTTCTAGGAATTGTCGAAAACAAAAAAATTAATGTAAGTTCTTGAAATTAACGAATTTTCGGTTCCCGAATATCCAGTCGATCAATTAATTCTTTATAACGTATTCTATTTTTTTTTGACAAATAAGTCAGCAGGCGTTGACGTTTTCCCAGAATTTTCTTTAGACCTCTCTGAGATAAATAATCTTTTCTGTGCAATTCCAAATGTGAAGTAAGTCTTCGGATTTGCTGAGTGAAATTAACTACTTGAAATTCAACGGATCCCTTAGTTTCATCTTTTTTTTTTTTGGGGGGGGAAATAACTGAGTAAACGGAATTCTTTAGCATAAAAGCAAATTTTCTCCAACTTTTTAAAAATATGAATTTTATGGATCAGTAATAATAATGTTGGACATTTTAATTTGGTATATATATTTTTTTTTCATTATGGGCTTTTTAGTTTTATTAAAATTTTGAAAAAAAAAAATAATTAATACTCCAACTCTGTTTCGTATTTGATTCATTCTATAGAAAAATCTCTTATCCTGCGTTTGATACATTTAGAATTGTGGATACATATGTATTCTTAACATACTGAAAAAACTCCCAGTATTGGTATTAAACCAATAACGATTCATACAAACTAAATCCTCTAATTGACAAGTTGGCCAAAGAAAAAACTTTAATCTATCAAGCTGGTTGCTTTCAACCAAAACTGGACCATAAATTTTTACATTTTTTCTATTGCCGAATATCAGATTTAGATCTATACCTTTGGTTTTTTTTGAATTGAACGAAATTCTAATTCTTAACTCTTTTCGACGTCGCGGCGATAAAATAGTTTCAAGAACAAGCAAACTATTATTTTTTCTGTCTAGATTTCCAAAAAATTTTTGCTCGTGTGCAATGGATTTTGCAAAATCCATTTTTTCTGGATACCTTGGATTCATTTGATAATTCTTCTTCTGAACTAAAGAAATCCGTATGGTTTGATACATAAGAAATTGTCCGGGATTATTTATAGACATACGAAGGGGTTCGATAAAGAATACTCCCCTTTCCATCCAGTCTGTAACATACTTATGACTCAGCATTATATCGAGATTTATTGTTCCTCTTTGAATAGCGGATAGAGCGCTTTCTCTTGGATTTTGCAAGCTAAGCAGGAGACAATATACTTTGATATTTTTCATTAGTGTTAAATTGAAAAAAAAAGACCATCTCAATTGAACAAGCAAATCACTTGTTAATAAAAAATCGAGGTCTTCTTCTATATTATTTTCGTTTATACGTTTTTTTATGTCTGATTCCACACTATAGACTAAAAAATTACCCCAGTCTGAAACATTTTTTTCTTGGTTTAAGAGAACGGATACAAGATTCCATTTTTGCTTTAGAACGATATTAGTTTTCTCACTCAAACGTTTCTTTTCATTCAAATTGAAAAGAAGTGATTTGATTGGTATGATCCAGAGTTTTAGTTTATATACATTATAAAGCAGTACCAATTCTGGTAAAAACCAAAGTTCTTCATTCAAAATAGGAAATTCGTCATTCATTCGCAACCAATTGAAAAAGTTTTGAATCCTTGGGTTAGTTTGCTGAGTTTGGTGAGTTGTCAAATTAATAAGAGCGGTTTTATTGAGTTGTTCAATTAGTTGATAATTACGTATCTTAGTATTCTGAGGATTGGTCTGGATCCAGGCTTCAATATCGACCCTTTTTCTAAGACACAAATGGAGAATTCTGTAATAAAAAAAAGATTTATCCATATCTGTAATAACTTTTTCGCCTAAAGAATTGTTATCTCCGAGGATTTTTTTATTTGTGTTGTAATTATAGGATATTTTTTGATTCTTGTTTACTTGTGATGGTAAAACAAAAATATCCGAACTAATAGATTTATATGATAAGAGATCATTTCGATAATTTTTTTGAAAATTTCCTTTGTGATTTGATAATGAGTTTAATCCATAATCCGTAATTTGCTTTTCATAACGAATTAACCCATCTTTTTCATCTAAATCCCATTTTGATAAATCCGTTTTTTCATTTTGTCTTATAGAGCGGCGATTCTCCTTTTTTTTCCATTTTTTCGGTACTAATCCAGACCATCTAATATGAGATATCTTAGATTGATAACGATTCTGTAACCAGACTTTCCATTGAGTTATTCCCGAAGTAAGAGGTTTCTTATCTGTTAATTCCAAATCAAGTATTCTTTGTACTTCAAAATTATCCTTTAGTTTAGCGTTCGGAAAAAGAGCTATTTCATGATATTGAAGGGCGGATCTGCATTTTAAGTGATATAAGTTAAAAATGCCGCTTTGTGCTAATTTATACCCTACATATGCTTGTGATAAAGAGGATAAGTCAAAAAGTAATTTTGAATTTTTATTACTAATATAAAAAGAGGACTGTTTAAAGTTTCTAAATTCAATTTTGGTTTCTTTTTTGTTTGCTTCATTATTGTAATTGGACTTATCCATTTTGTTTTTTTGTGATTCAAAATCAACAACAAGTTGTCCTTTGATCCTTATTATATTAATAACTAGGAGGATATAAATGTATATTCTTACATGTATAAAATACTGCGAGTTAAAGATTAATCGAGAAATGCGTTTTTTTACTATTTGCCAAATCTTTTTTATTTTTTTTAATTCTAATCTTGTTACGGCATGCCTTTTTTTGTTAACCCTATTATCAGGAGTTCGAAAATCTTTTTTCTTCTCATTTATTCTTTTTTCTAATTGATTTCGGATTATGCTTGTTTTAATAGTTATATCTTGCATTTTTTTTTCTGTTAGCGAATGGTTTGTCCAATTTTTAGATCGAGTTGGAATGGGCGATTCACGAATTATCTGATTGTTTTTTATCAAATCTTTTTCGTTTTTGGTTTCATCCCATTTATCTAGTTCGCTCAATCCAAATAAAAGAATTCGATTTTTTTTTGAGGGGCCATTTAATAGTTTCGTTAGAACTAGACCACTTTTGTTAATCCAGTTTTTTATTTCGTTGAATATTTTAAAAATTAAAAAACAATTTGTTTTAAATTTTATCATTTTTTTTATGAGTTCCTTAAAAATGGGTACAAAAAAAGAAGGTTGCTTTTGGGGTGAACCAAAAGGCTGTTTGGCCGGCCTCCCCCACACAGTTAAAAAACTATATTTTTTTTCTTTTTTTTTTTTTAATTTTTCCATTTGAGGGAATTCAGATTTCGGTCTATACCAAGGTTTCAGATAGAACGGAAATAGTATTTTTATCTGAATACCTTCACTTAACCAGTTTTTTGGCAAATCTTTTTCGGATAGTTGAACACCACTATA